AAAAGTGGCAGTGTTCAGATATTGTACATCGAAACATTTTGGGAAAAAAAACGCTAGTAGGGGCTCTCCTGTTTCCGGGGGGTTTGCAGGAATACAAGAGTCCTAGTAGATAGGGGGGTAGGGGGGTTTAACGCGCAAAAACGAATAACTAACAAGGATAGGCAGTCAAAGCATTATAAATAAGAGTTTATAATGAAGAATTTAGCTTTATGCTCTTGATATCAGTTATGCAATTCTTCGAGGATAATCTTTCCAACATTCACAATTATTATTTAATCCAGGTAAAAATGTACACCCTTGTCAGCTAATCCCGTGTGCACTCTGAAATGCAAAGTGAAAGGAGGACAAAAGAGAAATACCAGCTGCACGCTGGAGTGAACGCTCGGCATGGTGGGTAACGGGAAATATGTACTCCACCATTAACCTATGTCAGCGTCAAGGAAAGAATGAGGAATGATACCTATTAATGTTCCTGAAATAGGAACCAAATGCCAGGAATAATTCAAGAAGTGAAACCCCCACGATTTCTGTCCCTGACCATCAAGAAGAGTTATCATTAAGGAATCAACTGATGGTGGTCTCTTACTACATTAAATAATGGATCTTCAGGGATTTTGAATCCTGGTATATCTAGACTAATGATAATTATGTTTGAGCTTGGCTTACGCATGGCGATCAATTCTTAATTTGCATTCTTATATTTGTGTTTAGTTGGTTCAATGGTGATCAAGTATGGTTTACGCCATTCGTGCACATTAAGTGAGAGGATGTTGACATTCATAGAAATGTTTAATATAAATTAATGGTGTTAATACATATCTATATGTAATTAATTCAAGTTGAGGCATTAAAGGTTCCGATTGTGGCGGAATCCGGCAAAGAAAGTTAAGGCATTAAAGGTTCCGATTGTGGCGGAATCCGGCAAAGAATAGTTAAATTTAGAATCCTAGCTTTGGGAGTTAGGGGTAGGGGTTAAAATCCCCTTTCTTTGAAGCAGTAGGAAGGACTTTAACCTTCGACGTTCGGCTTACAAGACCGATGCTCTGGGGCTGAGCTACTAGTGCATTGTCATTCGAGAAGTTTATTCTCCACTCAGCTAATAGTAGGGGCAAGGACTAGGAAAATGGAGAAGTAGATGAGCGAAGCAATCTGACCAATAATAATGAAAGGGTGTTCAACGGGTATACCTCCAATTCAGGTTAGGATAAGTACGTCTGCTACTAAAGCTCAGAATAAGAATTGTGTTAAGGGACGGAAAGTTAGGCTTCGCTGTTTAGAGGTATGTAAAATAGGAACTAGGAGGAGGACTAAAATGGAAGAAAGGAGAGCAAGTACTCCACCTAGTTTATTAGGGATTGATCGAAGAATAGCATAGGCAAAGAGGAAATATCATTCAGGCTTAATATGAGGAGGGGTAACCAAGGGGTTTGCGGGTGTAAAGTTGTCTGGGTCTCCTAAAAGGTTAGGGGAAAATAAGGCAAGGGAAATGAGAGCAATAAGAAGGGCTGCGAAGCCTAGTACATCTTTATAAGAGAAGTAAGGGTGGAAGGAGATTTTGTCAGCGTCAGAATTAATGCCTGTGGGGTTGTTTGATCGTGATTCGTGTAGGAAAATAAGGTGAACGAGGGTTGCGGCTGCAATAACAAAGGGGAGAAGGAAATGGAAGGCGAAGAATCGGGTGAGGGTTGCGTTATCAACTGAGAAACCCCCTCAGATTCATTGGACCAAAGCGTTGCCCACGTAGGGCACGGCGGATAATAGGTTAGTAATCACAGTAGCACCCCAGAATGATATTTGGCCTCAGGGTAAAACGTAGCCGACGAAGGCGGTTATTATAACGAGGAGTAGTAAAACTACCCCTACATTTCAGGTTTCTTTATTTAGGAAAGAGCCGTAATAAAGCCCCCGGCCGATGTGGAGGTAAATGCAAATAAAGAAGAAAGATGCACCGTTAGCATGCATGTTTCGGATTAGCCAGCCGTAGTTAACATCACGACAGATGTGGGTTACGGATGAGAAGGCTGTAGCGATATCAGAAGTGTAGTGCATAGCAAGAAACAGGCCGGTTAAAATTTGGGCAATAAGGCATAGTCCCAACAGGGACCCGAAGTTTCATCAGGCGGAAATGTTGGCAGGGGTGGGTAGGTCAACAACTGCGTCGTTTGCGATTTTTAAAAGGGGGTGGGCTTTTCGTAGATTTGCCATTAAGGTTCTTGTAGTTGAACACAACGGTGGTTTTTCAAGCCATTAGTCCTGGTTAGAATCCTGGCGAGAACTATGACTTATATTATTTATTTTTTTCTATTTGGTTTAATTTTAGGATTAGCTGCGGTAGCGTCTAACCCCTCACCTTATTTTGCTGCATTAGGGTTAGTTGTGGTTGCAGGGATGGGGTGTGGGGTTTTGGTAAGCTGTGGGGGGTCTTTCTTATCTTTGATTCTGTTCTTAATTTATCTAGGAGGTATGTTAGTTGTGTTCGCTTACTCGGCAGCGTTGGCTGCTGAGCCATATCCAGAGGGCTGGGGGAGTTGACCGGTGTTAGGGGTGATAGTGGCATATATATTAGGTGTAATTGCGGTAGCAGGGTTGTTTTGAGGTGGGTGGTATGATGGGGACTGATTCTCGGCTGATGAGTTTGGGGAATTATCTATTTTCCGTGGGGATATTGGTGGGGTTGCGTTAATATATTCAATGGGGGGAGGCTTGCTGGTTTTAGGTGCATGGGTTCTCCTATTAACCCTATTTGTGGTATTGGAGTTAACGCGGGGGTTGAGTCGTGGGGCATTGCGAGCGGTCTAGTAAAAGAGGAGTATGGAAAGGGCTACAGTAAAGAAGAATAGTGAAAGATAGGTTTTAATTATACCTCGTTGGATGTTGTTTGTTGTGGAGATGGCAGGAGTGTTAAGGTGGGCAGCTGCTTTAGGGCCTGTTTTTTCTAATCAGGATTGATCGAGCGTTTGCGCTGCAATAGTTTGCCCTAACATAAGACCAAGCTTAGGGGTGAGGCGATGAACAATTGTTGGGAAAAACCCTAGTATGTTGGAAAAATGATGAGGGGGTAAGATAGGGGTTGGTTTAAATTGTTTAGAAGTTATAGTAGCTAATTCAAGGGCTGTGAGGAGGCCTAAAATTGTAACGGCCAGAGCTGCTAGTTTTAAGGGTAGTGGTATAGATATCACAGGGGTTTTGCAGGGGAGGATGTTGGTGGTAATTAAAAGGCCGGCGAGGATGCTTCCTCAGGCAAGCCGTTTAATAGGATTAATAACGGCGGGGTTATTTTCGTTAATAGGGGAGAGAGGATTAAAACGGGGGCGACCTATTATAACATAATAAATAATCCGGAAACTGTAAACTGCCGTGAAAGCAGTTGCAATTAAGGTTAGAATTAGGGCTCAGGCGTTTAAGTAGGATGTGTTTAATGCTTCAATAATAGCATCTTTTGAGAAAAAGCCCGCTAAGAAAGGGGTCCCTGTGAGGGCGAGGCTACCAATAGTCAGGCAGGAGGAGGTGAAAGGGGTGAGGTGGTGTAAACCTCCTATCTTGCGGATGTCTTGTTCATCGTTTAGACTGTGGATAAGGGAACCCGAGCAGAGGAAAAGTATTGCTTTGAAGAAGGCGTGAGTACAGATGTGAAAGAAAGCTAGTTGTGGCTGACCTAAACCAATAGTTACTATTATTAAACCAAGTTGGCTTGAGGTGGAAAATGCAATGATCTTCTTAATATCATTTTGTGTAAGGGCACATGTAGCTGTGAAAAGGGTTGTTAAGGCTCCCAGGCAGAGGCAGAGTGTAAGAGCGGAAGGGTTATTTTCTATAAGAGGGCTCAAGCGGATAAGTAAAAAAATACCTGCAACAACTATTGTGCTGGAATGAAGAAGGGCGGAAACTGGTGTAGGGCCTTCCATGGCGGAAGGAAGTCAGGGGTGGAGTCCAAATTGTGCAGATTTTCCAGTGGCGGCCAAAATGAGGGCTACAAGGGGGAGGGTAAGGTCCGTCTCCTCTGTGGAAGTAAAAACTTGTTGTAGTTCTCAGGAGTCGAGGTTTATAGCAATCCATGCTATTGCTAAGATGAGACCAATGTCCCCTACGCGGTTATAAAGCACTGCTTGGAGGGCGGCGGTGTTGGCGTCAGCTCGTCCGTATCATCACCCAATTAGAAGGAAGGACATTACCCCAACACCCTCCCAACCAATGAAGAGTTGGAATATATTGTTGGCTGTAACTAACACAATTATAGCAATTAGGAAAATGAGTAAATACTTAAAAAACCGAGGTTTATAAGGGTCTGCGTGCATATATCATACGGCGAATTCTAGAATGGATCAGGTGACGTAGAAGGCAATGGGGGTAAAAATAATGGAATAAAAGTCATAGTTTAAGCTCACTTCTACTTCAAAGTTTAGAGTACTTATTCAGGTTCAGCTAACGGCAATAGCCTCTACCCCCTCATTTAAAAATAAGAAGAGAGGAACAAGGCTAATAAAGAAGGAAAGTATTACTGATGTTTTTACTTTAAAAACTAGGAGTTTAGGGGTTATGGAGTCAGATACAAAGGTTATGAAAACGGGGTAAAGTAATACTAGAAAAATAAGGAGGAAGCAGGAGGTCATCATAAGGGGGACGGGGTGCATAGCTGCTACTTGGATTTGCACCAAGAGTTTTTGGTTCCTAAGACCAATGGATGAGCTGTTATCCTTTAGAAGCTCTGTTGAGTGAGCCTTGGGGTTCAACCAAGGAGACGAAAATTAGCAGTTATCGGTGCTCTCGGGCCTCTCTCGGTGAATAAGAGGGATTCAACCTCCATTTCTAGAATCACAATCTAGCGTTTTTATTAAACTATATCGACAGGGGGTCCATCCTCAAATTAGCTCGGGCTTTGCAATAAGGAGGAGGAGGGGGATGAGGTGAAGAGCAATTAGTAGATGCTCTCGTGTATGGGTAGGATTAATTGCAATCATATGTTGAGGAAGTGGCCCTCGTTGAGTTATCAGAAATATATAAAGTGAGTAACCGGCTGTAATTAGAGTTCCTGTCCCGGTGAGGGCTAGGGTTCAAGGCGATCAGTTAAATAAGGAGGTTAAAATCATTAGCTCCCCTATTAAGTTGGGAAGGGGAGGGAGGGCAAGGTTTGCCAGAGTGGCTAAAAACCATCAGGCGGTTATTAAGGGAAGAGCTATTTGTATGCCTCGTGCTAGGACTATAGTTCGGCTGTGGGTTCGTTCATAATTAGTGTTAGCTAAGCAGAAGAGGGCAGAGGAGGTAAGGCCATGGGCGATTATGAGAATTAGGGCTCCTGAAAAACCTCAGGGGGTTTGGATAAGAATACCAGCGGCAACGAGGCCTATATGACTCACAGAGGAGTAAGCAATAAGGGATTTTAAGTCTGTTTGGCGAAGACAGATGCTTCCGGTTATAATTACTCCCCAGAGGGCTAAAATAATAAAGGGGTAGCTCAGTTCTTTGGTTAATGGGTCAAGCATTACCATTATTCGTATTATGCCGTAACCTCCAAGTTTTAAGAGGACTGCTGCTAAAACCATCGAGCCAGCGATAGGGGCTTCTACATGTGCTTTAGGAAGTCAAAGATGGGCTCCATAAAGTGGCATCTTAACTAAAAATGCTAATAGACAGCCGGCTCATCAGATTTTGTCTGCGTAGGTGAGCAGGGGGGAAGGAGTAGTATATTGAAGAATCAGAAGGGAGAGTGTGCCCGAGGAATTTTGAAGGAGGAGTAGAGCTACTAGTAAGGGTAAGGAGCCTGCGAGGGTATAAAATAAAAAGTAAATCCCTGCATTTAGGCGCTCCGTTTGGTTACCCCATCGTGTAATAATAAATAAGGTTGGGATAAGAGTTGCTTCAAATATAACATAAAATATGAGTACCTCCGTTGCGCCGAAGGCCAAAATAAGAAAGATCTGTAGGGAGGTGAGGAGAGAAATGTATGTCCGTTGACGATTAATGGGTTCAGACATTATATGATTTTGGCTCGCTAAAATTATTAAAGGGAGGAGCCAGCATGTAAGAACAAGGAGGGGGGAGGACAAGGGGTCTGTTGCTAAATAAGGGGAGAGGCAATTTCACCCTGTTTCTAAGGGTATCTTTAACCATGAAAGGCTAAGTAGAGCAACAAGCAGGCTATTTATTAATACTATAGATCAGAGGGATTTGCTAGGGGCAAATCAGGTGAGAGGAAGGAGCATAATTGTTGGCACTAGAATTTTTAACATTGTAAGAGGTTAAGACTTTGTAGATGGTCTGTGCCGTGGGTTCGAGCGGTTGCAACCAGAAGGGCTAAACCTGCGCTTGCTTCACAAGCTGAAAAAGCTAAAAGGAGCATAGGAGTGGCTGAAAAGCTAGTTGAATTAAGCTGAAGTATTCATAGGGAAAGGGCTATAAAAAGAGAGAGCATCATGCCTTCAAGGCATAGGAGGGCCGATAGCAGATGGGTTCGGTGAAATGCGAGACCTGCGAGGCCTAAAAAAAAGGCGGAGGAAAAGGTAAAGTATGTAGGGGTCATTAAGCAGTTGTGGACTTAAACCATAAGCTTCTGAGCCGAAATCAGATGTTTTTCTTAAACTAACAGCTTATTCAGCTCATTCTAAACCTCCTTGTAATCATTCATAGATTAGGCCCAGAGTGAGAAGGATAAGAACAATGGAGGCCCATCCAAAGGTCATAAGGGGGGAAGGAAGTTGATCCCCTCATGGGATAGGGAGGAGGAGTGCAATTTCCAGGTCAAAGAGAAGAAAAAGAATTGCAACAAGGAAAAAGCGTAGCGAAAAGGGAAGGCGGGCTGAGCCTAAGGGGTCAAAGCCGCACTCATAAGGGGAAAGTTTTTCATAGTCTGGATTTATTAAGGGAAGTCAAAACGAGACAATAGCCAGAACAATAGTTAGTAGGCCATAGATAGTAAAAATTGTTAGCAATAGCTTCATTATCTTTCCTTGGATTTTAACCAAGACTAAGTGATTGGAAGTCACGTGTACTACTTAATACTAGAAAGATTATGAGCCTCATCAGTAGATGGAGATATATAGGAATAGTCAGACGACGTCTACGAAGTGTCAGTATCAGGCGGCTGCCTCAAATCCAAAATGGTGTTGAGATGTAAAGTGAAATTGAACTTGACGAAGTAAGCAAACAGCTAAAAAGGTAGAACCAATAATTACGTGAAGGCCGTGGAAGCCTGTGGCAACGAAGAAGGTTGATCCATAAACTCCGTCTGCAATTGTAAAAGGGGCTTCATAATATTCTAACCCTGGAAGAAGGGAAAAATAAAGGCCGAGGATAATAGTAAGGGCTAGAGATTGAATGGCTTGTTTTCGTAAACCTTCCATTATGCTATGGTGGGCTCAGGTTACGGTGACCCCTGATGCGAGAAGAACGGCTGTATTTAATAAGGGAACTTCAAACGGGTCCAGTGTTGAGATGCCTGTGGGAGGTCAGCAACCACCAAGTTCAGGGGTAGGGGCTAGGCTGGCATGATAAAATGCCCAGAAAAAGCCTAGGAAGAAGAAAACTTCAGAAGTAATAAAAAGAATTATACCATAGCGAAGACCTTTTTGAACAGGAGGTGTATGATGGCCTTGAAATGTTCCTTCTCGGACAATATCCCGTCACCATTGATATATGGTTAAAAGAAGTAAAATTAAACCAAGGGTTATTAGAGTGGTATTGTGAAAATGTATCCAGATTGCTAATCCAGACGTTATTAATAGGGCAGCGACTGCCCCTGTGAGGGGCCAAGGGCTTGGGTCTACCATATGATATGCGTGTGCTTGATGGGCCATTAGGTATTCTCTTGGAGATATAGACTTAAAAGTAGCACGAAAACGTAGGCCTGAATTATAGCAACAGCTACTTCAAGTAGGGTAAGGAGGAAAAGTAGAATAGTTGTAATAACAGTTACAATAGGTATTAAGCTTATAAGGGTGAAGGCAGCAGTAGCAATGAGCTGAATCAGCAGATGACCGGCGGTTAGGTTGGCGGTAAGTCGAACGCCAAGGGCGAGGGGGCGGATAAAGAGGCTAATTGTTTCAATAATGATTAAGATAGGAATTAGGGGGGTAGGTGTTCCTTCGGGGAGGAGATGTCCTAGTGCATGTGTTAGCTGATTCCGTAATCCAATAATTACAGTGGCTAGTCATAGTGGTACGGCTAATGCTATATTTAACGAAAGCTGTGTTGTAGGGGTGAAAGTATAAGGGAGAAGGCCACACATGTTAATAGTAAAAAGAAAGACTATTAAGGAGGTAAGGAGGAGGGCTCAATGATGGCTACCTGGGGATATAGGCAGGAAGATCTGTTGGGTAAAGCGGTTAATGAGTCAGCTTTGTAGGGTAAGGTAGCGGTTATTTAATCAACGTGGGGATGGTTGGGGAAATAACAATCAGGGAAGGGTAAGAGCGAGGGCTAATAATGGAATACCTAAAAATGTAGGACTTATAAACTGGTCAAAGAAGCTTATACTCAGGGTCAGTCTCAGGGCTCTGTCTTAGGCTTTTCAATGGCTTGCGAAGTAGGGGTATTAGGAAAAGTATGAGCTAGTACTTTTGGGGGGATAAAGGTAATAAAAATAAATCAGGTGAACACTAGAATAGCGAATCAGGGAGCAGGGTTTAATTGGGGCATTTCGCTAGGGGTGGATGGGAAACACCTATCTTTAGCTTAAAAGGCTAACGCTTATGCCCTATTTAGCTTCTTAGCGAGAGTTCTTCTGCTTCTATAAGGGTAGTTCAGACTTCAAAATGAGATAATGGAACGGCCTCGACTACAATAGGTATAAAGCTGTGGTTTGCTCCACAAATTTCAGAGCATTGTCCATAGAATACGCCGGGGCGGGATGCAATAAAGGCTGTTTGATTTAAGCGGCCGGGCACTGCGTCTATTTTAATACCTAGACTAGGTACGGCTCAAGAGTGGAGAACATCTTCCGCGGTTACTAATACTCGGATAGGGGATGCAACAGGGACTACTATACGGTAATCAGCCTCTAATAAGCGAAATTGCCCTGAAGGGAGTTGTTGTGTTGGGACTATATAGGAGTCAAAGCCAAAGTCTGCATAGTCTGTATATTCGTAGCTTCAGTATCACTGATGACCAACGGCTTTAATTGTGAGATGAGGATCATTAATTTCATCTATAAGGTAAAGAATTCGCAGGGAAGGAAGGGCAATAAGAATTAAAATAATTGCGGGAAGAACTGTTCAAATAATCTCGATCTCTTGTGAGTCTAAGATAAATTTGTTGGTTAATTTGGTTGTGACCATTGCTACGATGATGTAAAGTACAAGAGCGCTAATGAGAAATACAATTATTAGTGCGTGGTCATGAAAGTGGAGAAGTTCTTCTATAACAGGGGAGGCTGCATCTTGAAATCCTAGTTGGGCGGGGTGGGCCATGGGGTAAGACACGCGGGGGTTTAACCCACAATTTTACCTTGACAAAGTAGTGTAATAACAGTTTTACTAGTGTCTTATGAAGAAAGTGACAGAGTGGTCTTGTGGTTGGCTTGAAACCAGCTCACGGGGGTTCAATTCCTCCCTTTCTCGGCAGGAAGCTAGTTAATTCGTTGAACTTGAACGAATGCAGGCTCTTCGAAGGTATGGTAAGGGGGTGGACACCCATGGAGTCACTCCACGTTGGTTGTGGAGAGCTCAACTGACAGTACTTCACGTTTGGCAGCGAAAGCCTCTCAAATAATAAAGAGGAATATTACTACGGCAATAAGGGAAATAAGAGACCCAATAGAAGAAATTGTGTTTCATAATGTATAGGCATCTGGATAGTCGGAGTATCGTCGAGGCATGCCGGCAAGTCCTAGGAAGTGTTGGGGGAAAAAGGTTAGATTAACCCCCGCAAACATAATTCCAAAGTGGATTTTTGTTCAGGTTTCATGAAGGGTATATCCTGAGAAGAGGGGAAATCAGTGAACAAAGGCAGCTATAAATAGCAATACGGCCCCTATTGATAGGACATAATGGAAGTGGGCAACTACATAATAAGTGTCATGAAGAACAATATCTAAGGAGGAGTTAGCTAATACAATTCCTGTTAGCCCCCCTACGGTAAAGAGAAAAATGAAACCAAGGGCTCAAAGAAGAGGGGTTTCTCATTTGATTGCCCCTCCATGAAGGGTTGCAAGTCAGCTAAAAACTTTTACTCCAGTGGGGATTGCAATAATTATTGTAGCGGATGTAAAATAGGCTCGGGTATCAACGTCTATTCCCACAGTAAACATGTGATGTGCTCAAACAATAAAGCCTAATAATCCGATGGCCATTATTGCCCACACTATTCCTATATAACCGAAGGGTTCTTTTTTGCCTGAATAATATGCTACAATATGGGAAATTATACCAAAACCTGGAAGAATTAAAATATAAACTTCAGGGTGTCCAAAAAACCAGAATAAGTGCTGGTAAAGAATTGGGTCTCCCCCTCCAGCGGGGTCGAAAAAGGTGGTGTTAAGGTTTCGGTCGGTAAGGAGTATAGTAATACCAGCGGCAAGGACGGGAAGGGAAAGGAGAAGTAGGACGGCAGTAATCAAAACGGCCCAAACGAAGAGGGGAGTTTGATATTGGGAGATTGCGGGGGGTTTTATATTAATAATAGTGGTAATAAAATTAATAGCTCCAAGGATAGAAGAAATACCCGCTAGATGAAGGGAGAAGATCGTTAAATCAACTGAGGCCCCTGCGTGAGCGAGGTTACCGGCAAGAGGGGGATAGACGGTTCAGCCAGTCCCTGCCCCTGCTTCAACTCCAGAAGAGGCTAATAGTAGCAGGAAAGAAGGGGGAAGGAGTCAAAAGCTTATATTATTTATTCGAGGGAAAGCTATGTCGGGGGCGCCGATCATTAAAGGAATAAGTCAGTTTCCAAATCCTCCAATTATAATAGGTATGACTATGAAGAAAATTATTACGAAGGCGTGAGCCGTTACAATAACATTATAAATTTGGTCATTTCCCAGAAGAGAGGCTGGTTGGCTTAATTCTGCCCGAATGAGAAGACTTAGGGCAGTCCCTACTATTCCGGCTCAAGCACCAAATACTAAATAAAGGGTGCCAATATCTTTATGGTTAGTTGAGAAAAATCATCGTGTAATTGCCACAGGTATAGTTATCTAAAACCTTATTATATTCACAGCAGAGTTGTGCACCTAATTTTTGAACATTGAACATTAGGCACGAGGGTGCGGTGAACATAATATAACATGACCTTTCACATATGTGAGGTCTTGCTCCCATTGGGGAGCGGTAAGGTGGCTGAGTAAGCGGTGGATTGTAGCTCCATATACAGAGGTTTAAGCCCTCTTCTTATCATAGCCTTGAGGTGTTAGCACGTAAGATTGCAAATCTTGAGAAGCAGGGTAACAACCTGCCGGGGCTTTTCCCTGCCTTTTTGCAGGGCCGGCAGGGAAAAGACTAGACTGATGCTCGCTGGTTTGGGCGCTTAGCTGTTAACTAAGAGTTTGTAGGATCGAAGCCTTCCAGTCTAGAAGGCTTTAGCTTAATTAAAGCATCTGTTTTGCATACAGAAAATGTGGGTTAATGTCCCGTAAGTCTTATCAGGGGTTAAGAGATTTTCACTCTTGCTTAGGGCTTTGAAGGCCCTCGGTCTATTCTTATCCTAAACCCCTAAACAGAAAAAAGAACAAGTAAGGCGGGAACTAAGGGTAGGAGGCAGATTGTTAGGATAGTGAAAAGGGCGAGGGGAAGAGTGGTCTGCGCAGTAGGAAGGCGCCATGGTAATGTTCCTAAGATATTATTAGGGGCGGAGGTGAGGGTTATAGCGTAAGAGAGGCGAAGGTAAAAAAAGAGGCTCAACAGGGCGGATAAGGCGGCGAGGGTGGCATTAGCTACAAGAAGTTGTTTTGTTATCTCGTGTAAAATAAATCATTTTGGTGCGAAACCGGTTAGGGGAGGGAGGCCCCCTAGTGACAGAAGAATGGGGGGGGTAAGGGCCGTAAGGACAGGGGACTTGGCCCAAGAGGTAGATAGGGAATTAATGTTAAAAGCTTTATTTAACTTCAAGGTTAAAAAGATTGAACAGGTTATTATAAAATAAATTAGTAGTGTAAGGAGAGAAAGGGAAGGAGAAAAGGCCAAAACTAAAATTATTCAACCTAAATGGGCAATAGATGAGTATGCAAGGATCTTACGCAGTTGGGTTTGATTTAATCCTCCCCATCCCCCAACAAGAATGGATAAAAGGCCTAATACGATTAAAAGTGAAGGAACTGCTGGTTGAAGTTGCAGGAAAAGGGCAAAAGGAGCGATCTTTTGTCATGTGGATAGGAGAAGTCCTGTAGTAAGGTCCAGTCCTTGGAGCACTTCTGGTAATCAGGCATGAAGGGGAGCTAGCCCTACCTTAAGGGCAAGGGCAAGGGTAATTATTGTAGCGGGGATAGGGTGTACGAGTTGAAAAATATCCCACTGGCCGGTTAGTCAGGCGTTTCAAGTAGTGGCAAATAGTAATATAGCCGCTGCTGCGGCCTGTGTGAGGAAATATTTTGTGGAAGCTTCAACTGCGCGAGGGTGATGATGTTGAGCTATTAAAGGAATAATAGCAAGGGTGTTTATTTCTAATCCTATTCAGGCAAGAAGCCAGTGGGAACTTGTTAGGGTAATTGTGGTGCCAAGGCCAAGACCAAAAAGAAGGGTGGCAAGGATGTAAGGGTTCATTAGTAAAGGAAGGGTTTTAACCAACATTTCGGGGGTATGGGCCCAGAAGCTTATTTAGCTGACTTTACTAGGAAGTGGTGTAGTGGAAGCACTAAGAGTTTTGATCTCTTCAGGTAGGGTTCAAATCCCTTCTTTCTAAGGAGTTGGAGGGACTTTAACCCTCATAATACACTCTATCAAAGTGGCCCTTTGCTTCAGGCACAGCTCCTAAACTATAATTGTGGAGGAAGGCCTGAAAATGCGATTGGGAGCGCGAGGTGTCAGATAACAAGGGCAAGGGTAAGAGGGAGAAAATTTTTTCAAATGAGGTGTATAAGTTGGTCATAACGGAAGCGAGGATAGGAGGCACGGACTCAGAGGAATAGGGAGGAAAGTAATGCTGCCTTTACTATTAGTGAGAAGGAGGTAACTTCAGGAGTAAGGTGATAAAGTGAAGTTCCAAGAAAGAGGGTGGCGGAAAGTGTATTTATAAGGAGAATGTTAGCATATTCAGCAAGGAAGAAGAGGGCGAAAGGGCCGCCAGCATATTCTACATTGAAGCCGGAAACAAGCTCGGACTCGCCTTCAGTTAAATCAAAGGGGGCCCGGTTTGTCTCCGCCAGGGTAGAAATGTATCATATAGCAGCAAGGGGTCAGGCGGGTAAAATTAGTCAGGTCGCTTCTTGGGCAGTACTAAATGTTTGTAGTGTAAAACCCCCAGTGAAGACAATAGCGTTTAGGAGAATTAATCCTAGACTAACCTCATAGGAAATGGTTTGTGCTACTGCTCGTAGGGCTCCAATCAGAGCATATTTCGAGTTTGAGGCTCAGCCTGAGCCTAGAATCGAATATACCGCCAAGCTAGATAATGCAAGGATGAAAAGGATTCCAAGGTTTAAGTCCGCAATGGGGAAAGGAAGGGGTATAGGGGCTCAGAGGGAAAGGGCTAGTGTAAGCGCTAATATAGGGGTAAATAAAAATAAAATGGGTGAAGATGTAGAGGGTCGAACCGGTTCTTTTATGAAAAGTTTTAAGCCATCTGCAATAGGCTGAAGGAGTCCATAAGGACCTACAATATTTGGACCTTTTCGTAGCTGTATATAACCTAAAACTTTTCGTTCAACAAGGGTGAGGAGTGCAACTGCTAAAAGAACAAAAATAACTAGAATTAAAGGGTTAATGATAAAGTTTAAAAGTGTTGAGAGCATAGTTAAGAAGAGGATTTGAACCTCTATGGAAAGGGCTTAGACCTTTTGCAATAGCCGGGGTCTGCCATCTTAACAAGTCCTTTTTCTTGGACAGAGGGGTATGTCCTTTTGTCTGTTTTAGTTGGTTTCATCAGATTAGGGGGAGGCGTGCTTGTAGTATAGGCCTCTTTCCTTCGGTCCTTTCGTACTAGAAGGAAACATTTCATAGATAGAAACTGACCTGGATTACTCCGGTCTGAACTCAGATCACGTAGGACTTTAATCGTTGAACAAACGAACCCTTAATAGCGGCTGCACCATTAGGATGTCCTGATCCAACATCGAGGTCGTAAACCCCCTTGTCGATATGGGCTCTAAAAGGGGATTGCGCTGTTATCCCTAGGGTAACTAGGTTCGTTGATCGGCAATGCCGGATCTTTTTTGGTCAGAAGTATCTGATAATTTGAGCTGTGGCTCTTGATTATAGGAGGAGTCTCCCAGTCCACATGGGGGTTTTGTGTACCCCGCGGTCGCCCCAACCAAAGACGGAGTGCAGGATCCAATCAGTTTAATCTTTTTATTTAGGGGAGGGACATGGTCTGCTTTTGTCTAAAGCTCCAAAGGGTCTTCTCGTCTTATGTATTTATTCCCGCTTCTGCACGGGAAGATCAATTTCATTGACTAGGGGAAGGAGACAGTTAAGCCCTCGTGATGCCATTCATACAGGTCTCCATTTAAAAGACAAGTGATTGCGCTACCTTCGCACGGTCAAGATACCGCGGCCGTTAAACATATGTCACCGGGCAGGCGGCACCTCTTATATAGAGTCAAGAGGCGATGTTTTTGGTAAACAGGCGAGGCTTTTTAGTACTTTTGCCGAGTTCCTTCTTCCCCTTTAGTCTTTCCGAGGGACACACCAGTGTGGGAATAACGGTTAGAGCTGGAAGGTTTTCTAGTTTTTCATATTTTGATCCAGTTCCCTCTTTGTTTTGGGGCCGTTAATTTTCAGTGATGGGTTCGTTCTGATTTACACTTGTGTTTGGAGAGAGTCTTTTCTCTTATTACTCATACTAGCATTATCATTCCTACAGGAATGTAGGAAGGCCTGGTAGGCTAAGGGGGTTTGGAAGGGCTTATCAGAATTAGGGGTAGGAGGCAATGCTTGAGCTATAACGCTTTCTCTTTGGGTGGCTGCTTTTAGGCCCACCATGATACCATACCTTAATTTATTTTGATCCTTAACCACCTAGGAAAGTTGTATCTCTCTTAAAGGAGCTGTCCCTCCTTTAACTAACTCTCTTAACTTCTTTTACTCTGGTGTCAGGGATTCCAATAGCGAAGGAAGAAGGGAAGAGGCTGAACTTCTATTCATTTCTCAGGCAACCAGCTATAACTAAGTTCGATAGGTTTATCACCTCTACTCGAAGCTCTCCCCACTCTTTTGCCACAGAGACGGGTGAATCCTTCTATTTTAGATTGTCTTGGAGTAGCTCACTTAGTTTCGGGAAAATAAACTAAAAATCATTTCGCTTAAATGTTACTTGCTAATCCATGATGCAAAAGGTACGAGGAGGTGTCTCTGCTTTTCTGTGCTTTACTGGGTTTTTTCATTTCTCTTTCAGCGTTCCCTTGCGGTACTTTCTCTATAGCGCCCTTAGTCCTTTTTCTGTCTCCCATACTAAAGGGGGAAAATGGTTTGATTAGTTGATTTAGTATCTTAAGGTGTAATAATATTTGATAGGTGGGTCTAATTTGGGGGGCTAGCTGTTGGGCTTCAGGGCGGCCCGACTTGCACGGGCGGCTTCTCAGTGTAAGGGAGATGCTTTACTATCTTAGCTACGCTCTGATTTTCCAAGTGCACCTTCCGGTACACTTACCATGTTACGACTTGCCTCCCCTTTGTGCAAATAACTTTTTAGGTAAAAAAAATGTAAGGTGCTTGGGGAGAGTGACGGGCGGTGTGTGCGCGCTTCAGGGCCAGTTTCAGCAAAACACTCTATTTTTTGCTTACTTCTAAATCCTCCTTCTAATGTACGTTTCATTACATTGTCCGTATGCCCTGAATTAGGGAATGTAGCCCATTTCTTCCCCTCTCATATGCTACACCTCGACCTGGCGTTTTGAGCTATACTGACTCTGCTAACTATTAGACCTTCACAGGGTAAGCTGACGACGGCGGTATATAGGCGGAATGAACAAGAGAGGGTGAGGTTTAACGGGGGTTATCGGTTCTAGAACAGGCTCCTCTAGATGGGTCTAAAGCACCGCCAAGTCCTTTGGGTTTTAAGCTGGTGCTCGTAATCCCCTGGCGGATAGTGGGTGTAGAATTCTATCAAAGTTTACGGCTGAGCATAGTGGGGTATCTAATCCCAGTTTGTTTCTCAGCTCTCGTGGGGTCAGATACATTAAAGCCACTTTCGTGGAAGAGCTTCTTACCTTCGTAGACGTATCACAGCCTTGAGGGCGTTCGGCTTTAGTTTATGTTTTTACTCCTAACCACTCTTTACGCCGGTGCTTATCAACTTAGGCCTCTCGTATAACCGCGGTGGCTGGCACGAGTTTTACCGGCCTTGTATAACCTTAACTAAGTCAAGCTTTCGCTTATAGTTTAATGTTTATCACTGCTGAATTCCCTTAGGGGTGTGGCTAAGCAAGGCGTCATGGGCGGCGGAAGATTTCGGGCCTGATACCCGCTCCTTGCTCCCAAACAGGGAGCTGTAGGGCATTCTCACGGGAGTGCGGATACTTGCATGTGTAAGTCCGGTTAGAGCTGATAGGAAAGCCAGGACCAAGCCTTTGTGCTTCCGAAACCACTCTAGGGTTTATCTTGACATCTTCAGCGTCATGCTTTGGTTAAGCTACGTTAGC